TTGGTTCGGTATAAATATTATAACCATAACAAAGGCTACTTATTGATAAAACAAAAGATATATATCTTTTGTTTTTAATGTAATGTCTTTTCTTTTAACAATAAAAAAAGATTTTTTATCCATCGAACCCCCGAAGGAAGATCTTTCTTTGATGAAACGTTTTCTATTTTTTTTTTTTCTATTGTTTTTATAATTGATCAGGCATACCTATACTGCAATAAGATGAAGACTGCAATACTATGAATGACTCGCTATTTACTCGTTTTCTAGGTCATAATCATAAGATTCTTTAGGAGAGATGGCCGAGTGGTTCAAGGCGTAGCATTGGAACTGCTATGTAGGCTTTTGTTTACCGAGGGTTCGAATCCCTCTCTTTCCGTACCTTCCTTCACCTAATTCACGAATATTACTCACCGAAATGTATCAAATAAAATAAGAACAATTACCGGTCACTTACCTTTTTGGATCGAATTTGAAAGATTTGAATTTGCTCTATTTTCCAATTGTGGAAAACTGGGGAAATTCCCTTGGTTGACCCCGGTAAGAGAATGGGGATTTGTTGTTGTTGTTGTTGGAACTTCCATTTTATGGATGGAATTTTTTATATTTTTTGAAAAGGCTTTTTCGCGGACTCCTCGTTCATTTACCCAACCGTCGGTTGGGTAAATGCCTTTCAGTTTTTCGATGATCAAATATTTTATTTATAATTGAATTAATTATTGAATAACCTGCTTTTTTGGCTAAGTTTGCTCATTGCTGGGTTGATAAAGAAGTAAGCGTTTCAATGGGCTCTCCAAAAATCGTTTGGGCTTGATTTCCGGGCATCTTGGCGACGGCACTCTCCACCTCGTGGAGCTGAGGAAATTCTATGTCTCTATAAAATAGAGAATCTATCCATGACTGACAATTATAATCAAACTCACGTAGTAAGTTAAGCAACTCATGTAGTTCTTGATCTACATAGAATCTAAACCAAAATTAGAAATTCGGTTCTAATTTGACGAATGAATGGAATGGGAGATAGTTTATTCTCCTATTCGCGCATACACGCACCATCTGTATCCTGCTGTGTTGGACCCTCATCGCCATCCGTTTCATGTCTTTTGACAATTCCTCTCGTTCTTCTCGGATGCTCTTTTGAGCGAGCCGATCTTCGAGGGGTTCGATCCGGGCTAGGGGGAACCAAGGCTTAGTCCTGGATTGTGGCTCCCCGCGGCCAAAACCTTCGGTGAGAATCCAAACACTAAGCTGATATAACCAAAAGAAATAAAAATAAATTTTTCTAATAGATTTCTTTTTTTCAATTTAAGAAAAATGACATTCATTACTATAAACGATACGAAATCGTCTAGTAAATTTAGGAGGATACTTCATTGAAACCTCCTAAAATTTGTATTTTTCGATTACTCGATTCTATTTATTACTTTATGATATATATGATATATCGAATTACGATTTTTGAATTGGAAATTTACATTAATGAAAAATTAGGGCTATACGGACTCGAACCGTAGACCTTCTCGGTAAAACAGATCAAACTTATTATTATCAAAATGATTCGAACTGTTTCAAAGACCCAACGTGCATTTTTTTTGCATTGGGCTCTTTCATCAACTGATATAAATATCAGCGAGTCCGCCATCCTTTTTCTTAACAGAAAGATAACGAGATGGCTCCGCGTGCTCTGACTCTTTATTTTTATTCAGTAGCAATACCAAAGTGTTTCAAAAAAGAGTTATCTTGACGTAGGTCTGCCTTCGGCCTATATCAACCTAAGTTAAATGGAGTCTCTATCGCTCTGCCCAAAGCATCAAATATGAAACTTCATACACCTTCAAGTTCATAGGACAAAAAGAGATTTTTTTGAGGTACTTATACTCATTATGCCTAGCATTGAATGGACTGAATATTCACCTTATCAATTATCAAATCAATGATGGGTTCTATTTCTTGGCGCCTAAATTGGGACCTCAATTGGACCAACCAACCATTTGTCAGGCTATTGTTCTCTTGTTCCTTCGAATCCATGGAGTAAGACGTCGACTTTTTACTAAGATAAATTCTGTTGATTACATGATGGACTCCTCTGAAAAAACATTGGCGCGCGTGTAAACGAGGTGCTCTACCAACTGAGCTATGGCCCTTGTGTTTGTGATAAATATTTTATCATTATATAAATTCTTGTCAAGGTGAGTATTGCATAATCTGACATGATAGCTCTCTGATCTGTTTCCTGTCAAGGGTATTGCTTAGAAATAAGATTCCATCTATAATCTATCAATGTGACGGGTTCCTTTTTTTTCTTTATGATAATAAATGACCTACTTAACCCAGCGGTTAGAGTATTGCTTTCATACGGCAGGAGTCATTGGTTCAAATCCAATAGTAGGTAGAACTTATTAGATACCGCACAGCCAATGGTATCTAATAAGTATTTCTACCCACCTTCTTTTTTTGATTTTTTTTTTATCTTTTCCATACCCTACTACTTCTTATTTTTTCTATTTTTTGAGTTGTTTCTTGTTGTACCAAAATCTGATTACACTTGATTGGATTCAATCGGTAGAATCCAAATAGAATATGGTGTATAATCAAAATTTCTTTTTCTTTATTCTTCTATATTCTATTCGGACGCACCAACAACTAGTTATAAAATTGTATTGATAGCCTCGACTCGCGTCCTAGCTCGTCGGAGAGCTAAATTTGCCTCAATTGTTTGTCTCTTGCCTTCAGCGCTACTTAAATTAGCTTCAGCTATTTCAAGAGTTTGTTGAGCTTCTTGCGGATCAATGTCACTGCCCCTCTCTGCATCATTTACTAAAATGGTTATTTCATTATTGCCTATTCTAGCGAAACCGCCCATCAGAGCTATTGTTAACCATTGGTCGTTAAGACGTATTCTCAAAATTCCTATATCTACAGCCGTGGCAATAGGCGCGTGATTTGGTAATACACCAATTTGGCCGCTATTAGTCGATAAAATGATTTCTTGCACTTCCGAATCCCAAACAATTCGATTAGGGGTCAGTACACATAGATTTAAGGTCATTTCTTCAATTTGCTCTCCACATCTAAGTTCATAGCCTTCGCGGTAGCTTCATCGATATTACCTACCAAATAAAAGGCCTGTTCCGGAAGACCATCTAATTCCCCGGAAAGGATCAGTTGAAAACCCCTAATTGTTTCTGTTAGACCAACATATTTTCCTGGAGAACCGGTAAAAACTTCTGCTACGAAGAAGGGTTGTGATAAGAAACGCTCAATTTTTCGTGCTCTTGCTACGGTTAAACGATCCTCTTCGGACAATTCGTCCAACCCAAGGATAGCTATAATGTCCTGAAGTTCTTTGTAACGTTGTGAAGTTTGCTTAACTTTTTGCGCAGTTTCATAATGTTCCTCACCAACAATTCTAGGTTGGAGCATAGTTGATGTTGAATCTAAAGGATCTACTGCTGGATAGATACCTTTTGCAGCGAGTCCTCTTGATAGTACGGTAGTAGCATCTAAATGCGCAAATGTTGTGGCAGGAGCGGGGTCCGTCAAATCGTCCGCAGGTACATAAACGGCTTGAATAGAAGTTATGGATCCCTCTTTGGTAGAAGTAATTCTTTCTTGCAAAGAACCCATTTCTGTACTAAGAGTGGGTTGATAACCTACAGCGGAAGGCATTCTTCCTAATAAAGCGGATACTTCGGATCCTGCTTGGACGAAACGAAAAATATTGTCGATAAATAGAAGTACGTCCTGTTCATTAACATCCCGGAAATATTCCGCCATGGTTAGGGCAGTCAAGCCAACTCTCATACGAGCTCCCGGCGGTTCATTCATCTGACCATAGACTAGAGCGACTTTTGATTCCGCAATATTTTGTTCATTAATCACCCCAGATTCTTTCATTTCCATGTAAAGATCATTTCCTTCACGAGTGCGTTCGCCCACTCCGCCAAATACGGATACACCTCCATGAGCTTTTGCAATGTTGTTGATCAATTCCATGATGAGTACGGTTTTACCCACTCCGGCCCCCCCGAATAGCCCGATTTTTCCTCCACGACGATAAGGAGCTAAAAGATCCACTACTTTAATCCCCGTTTCAAAAATAGATAATTTTGTATCTAACTGTATAAAGGCAGGCGCAGATCTATGAATAGGAGATGTTGTGCGAGTATCTACAGGACCCAAATTATCAACAGGCTCTCCAAGAACGTTGAAAATTCGTCCGAGAGTCGCCCCACCAACTGGAACACTTAGAGGAGCTCCTGTATCAATCACTTCCATTCCTCTCATCAGACCATCTGTAGCACTCATAGCTACAGCTCTAACTCGATTATTTCCTAATAATTGCTGTACCTCGCAAGTTACATTAATTTGCTGGCCAACCGTATCTTGACCTTTAACTACCAAAGCGTTGTAAATATTAGGCATCTTGCCCGGTGGAAAGGATACATCCAGTACCGGACCAATGATTTGAGCAATACGCCCCAGGTTTTTTTCTTCAAGAGCGGAAACCCCAGGACCCGAAGTAGAAGTAGTAGGATTGATTCTCATAATAATAAAGTATTATATGTCGAAATTTTTTTTGCAAACAAAAATAAAAAAATGTCCGATAGCAAGTAGATCGGTTAATTCAATAAGAAATGGGAATTAGTACTCGATTTCGTTGGTACTATCCAACCGAATCCAATTCAATTGTTTACTCATTCAATGAGTGCATTTTCAAACTTAACCAACCCATTTAAAAAAATAAATTGAAATATATTATTAATATAATATATATCAAAGTAGATGAATAAGAATTAAGAATTATATATGCGGAGATGTTGTATTTCTCTATCATTATAGACAATCCCATTCATATTATCTATGGAATTCGAACCTAAACTCTATTTATGATTCATCATTTTTATTACATTGGCCGTTGTTTCTTATTTCATCATTTCTATTTACACTTATTTATTCTTTGAATAAAAAAAGAAATCAAATTATTTATATTTATACCT